GTAATGAATTCCAGGCGTCCTGCAAAACAAAAAGAGTATAAACAAAGCAAGCAAAAGGATTTACAGAATTTTTTGATCATACATAATTGTATCGATGGACAAAAAATCGGCACTTTTTACTAAATGTTAAGAAATCTCTGGACCTAAAAATTCATTTCGTACAATTGAACTTTTTCAAACTGTTTCTTTTTAAGAACCAAAAAAACTTGTGCCAAAATAACAGATGCGAAGAAGAACAAAAGGCCTTGGACGCGTAATGGATCTTGAAGCACTATTTCTGCATCTCCCTGACCAAACCCTCCTACATTGGGATTGCTTGTTAATGGTTGATCAAGCTTGATGGATTCACCCTCTGAAACAAGAAGTTCTGGCCCTGGAGGTATAATATCAACCACTTGACGTCCATCCGATGCATCAACTATGGTTATTTCATATCCTCCCTTTTCTTTACGTACTATTTTGCTTACTATACCTGCTGATGTAGCATTATAGACTGTATTGTTACTCTTGCTACCATCAGGATAAATCTGACCCCTTCCTCTGTTCCCACCCACATATATGGGATATTTTAAGAAGTGAACGTCTTTCTTCGTAGCAGGGTCGGGGGAAAGAATGGGAAAGACGATTTCACTATATTTCTGACCCGGAACAGGACCTATCACAAGAATATTTTTTTTATTGGGACGATAACTCTGAAAAGACAGATTTCCTATCTTTTCTTTCAACTCAGGAGAAATACGATCGGGGGGGGCTAATTCGAATCCCTCGGGTAAAATAAGAACAGCACCCACATTCAAACCCCCTTTTTTACCATTAGCAAGAACTTGTTTCAGTTGCATATCATAAGGAATTTGAACAACTGCTTCAAATACAGTATCAGGAAGCACAGCTTGCGGAACTTCAATATCCACGGGCTTATTAGCTAAATGGCAATTAGCACATACAATTCGTCCAGTTGCTTCTCGTGGGTTTTCATAACCCTGCTGCGCAAAAATGGGATATGCATTTGAAATGGATGCTCGAGTTATTACATATATTATGATCGATACAGAAATGGATCGAGTCATCTGTTCCTTTACCCAAGAAAAAGTATTTCTATTTTGCATGTCCAATCATGGATCTCGGAATTTCTACAATAAATTAGATAGGGAACTAGTAAAGTTCCCTATGCACGAGTCTGTCATTGTACTGGAATAGTTGTACTGTAATATAGGACGAATACCTTGAACTGGTAGAAATAAAATATAAAGAATTAAGTAAGATTCAAAATGGTTTCTTTATAAAGGAAGAAAGATTCTGATTTATTTGATTGATATCAGGAGATCAAATGAGTTCTTCATTCATTCATTGAATGATAAATGACTACAAGCGAAGGAGATACACGATTTAAATAATGGAAAATCCAATATTTCACAATTGTATCTAGAATAACTGGAAAAGTGGAAACAAGACCAGATATAATTTGATCGTTATGAGCCAATCCAAAATCGTTGTAGAACGAACCAATTATTAGTTCCCAACCATGAGTCGAGTGAAATCCAATCCATAAATCAGTAACTAAAAGAATCGAAAAAGCTTTTATTGTGTCACTTAAGTTATAGAGGAATTCCTGAACCCAAGAATTAAGAATGACAAGTTCCTCATTACCCAAAATAAAATAACCACTTAGAATAGCGAAAGAGATTATATTTGTCGAGAAATGCAAAATAATATGGAGATGATATTCATTGTGTGTTTTGACCAATTGTATCGTTTCCTTGTGTATTCCTATACGAAGTTTTTGTATATGTGTCTCCGGGTACTCCTTTATCATTTCGTCCAACAGAAAGAGTTCTTCTAATTCTATGAATCTTTCTAGAACGTTTTTCTCTTGAATGATATTCAAGAGAGTTTTGGATTGCCCGGTATTCCACCAATTTGTAACCCAAAGTTCCAGACATTTATTAAATGAGAGAGAGACCCACCAGGGCAAAAATACTATAGATACAAGATATGGGAAAGAAGGCAATGCTTTCTTTTTTTTCATTTTTTATCTGTGAATTGAATCGTTAATGAACCTGCTTCATTCGTTGACTCTATATGATATTTCTCTGAAGCACGAGTTCTATAACAAGGTATTGAACCTATGGGTCTATTCATTCCAATTTTTGTGTCAAAATTGAGTTTAGTTCTTGGATCTAGAAGGAATATAGAAATGGGATAAGGGTTCGCCCTTTTCGGATAAAAATGCAAAATCAATATTATTCCTAGATATCTCAATTGGGCAAATTCGAATGGGCAAATTCGAAGCAATTTCATCTTCATTTGTTCCTTTCTATGAATACTCGAAAACCCACTTAAAATAACGAATCGGATTTAGAAATGAAAACCCCCCTCAGTTAATTATTTCGAAATGTTTCACCGTCTAGCCACAACCAAGGAAAAAAGGTATCATCAAAATTTTGGGCCTAAAAAGATGAGATGAATTCCGTATTACGAAATAAATGTTCGAATATATTTGATGAATCCCTACTTATTATATTAGCCTTAGATTAGCCTTTTTTCTAGTAGAAATTTTCTAGTAGAAAAGAATTAAGTTGGGATCCATACGCATACGAAATACTTTTGGTATACAAATGGTATACAAAAATTTCTTCTTTTCTTAATTTTCTTCTTTATTATAGTATAGTTTATTATAGTTATTCCATATACGCCCTCCTGCTTTTTTGTTTTATTCTATGGGAGTCGCCACGACAAAGGAAGGAGGAAATAGAATAATCTAACATGTTTTGTTCGAATGAACATTCCAAAAAGACTTCAATTGTATTAAAAAAGGAATTAGCAAGTTCCTTCCCCCATGCCGAGAAAACATTTATTCTTTATTGTGTTCAATTCATTTCAAAATACTTCAATTGGTACGCCCAAGAAATAGGCCAATTCGGCAGCTTTTTGTTCAATTTCTCGTGGAGTAAAATTCTCATCAGTACGAGTCAAGGGAATGGCCCCTTGACCTCTGATTTCCATATAAAGGACACGACGAGGATAAAGACCCTCTTTAACCTCAATTCTGATTGATTGGATATCTCTCATAAGGAAGCGAAGGAAGATGCGACGATTTATTCCAGGAAATCCCCAACGAAAAATGCACACAATTCCTTCTTTTCTATCGAATCGGTCATAACCACTACCTACATTCCACAAAATTGTGCACCACAAATAGGAGCTAACGAATAGACCTGCGATCCCGTAAAAAGACATCACGATTCCTTGCGGAAAAAAAATAATTTGCTGAGATGGAAATATGGATATCAGATTCCTACCAAGATAACTGGAAGTTCCAACCGCTAAGAATCCTAGTGAACCTAAAAAAAGGATACAGGCCCAGCAAAAATTACTTGTTTTTCGAGACCCCCTTATAAGTTCTATCCATATATGTTCTGATCGCCAATTCATACTATACTAGATCCAGTTGCATTCGATTGGAATTGAGAGAATAACCCAAATTTGACTTTACCTTTCTTGATCCCGAAGTAACTTTCATCAACTAGCACTATTCTGATGTGGAGTAATTGGTTAGATACATTGACTTTCTATTAAAAATATTTACTGATCCGTTTTTAACCAGCTATACCCTGCATATATATATATACATGCATTTATGCAGATATCATGTATCCGCATACATAACAGTTCTTTCATTTGTGTGTGGAAAGAGCCACATATCGTACCATATTGCACTAAAAAAATATCTGTATTATGATACAGTGTTGAAATAAATTGATAAGATTTGGTCCCATTGGATCTAGACAATCTTATTTTTTTGGACATGAAGAGATAAAGAAGCCATTGCAATTGCCGGAAATACTAGGCCCACTAAAGGCACAAAAATAGAGGGTAAGTTGAGATCTGTCATAGAATGGGTGCCTCGATTTAATATTTGTATCTATATATTTGTATCTATTAGAAAGATATCTTATGATATGATAAGTATATCTATTATAAGTAATATTAGGTAATATTGACTATTGTATTTTATATAATATTATACTACTAAGTATATATAAACAATTAAGTATATATAAATATATAATTTCTAAAAAATATATTTATATTAAAATAGAAATTTTAAATATAAAAATAATATTAAAATATTTAATTTTAAGAAAAAAAAGGATAGATAATAAGTGCAAAAATGTAGAACTAAATTAAGTGTACCTATTCATCTTTCTACACGAATATAAATAGGGTAATCTTCTTTTACAAATTTTATTATTCTTCTTCTCCCATCCTTATGTTCTTTCTATCTTTCTTTCTAATCTAATAAGGAGTTTTTTATTTAAAAGGGATTTTCTTATGAAAATTAAGTTCATTATGAATTCGCGACTCTAAATAATACGATCCAACAAACAGGGATTCATAGTAAAAATGCGATAGATGTAGAAATTTTTTTATTTCATTTCCATATTTGATATTTCTTTTTATTTTGATATTTTTTTTTCATTATTGTCTATCTTAATTAATGCGTAAGATAGCCAGATAAAATTCTTTTTATTTCCCCAAGTTCGAATTCCTCGGAAAGAGAAATTCACTTTTTTATTTTATCCTGTTGATAGAGGTTCATAATACCTAATCATGAATAGGGGTAAGATAAAAAATGGATCTGGATCTGGAAGAAAAAAAATTATCCGAAACTTCTGACTCTTACTAGAAAGTGTAACTTATATCACCAAAGAACATTTTTCTTAGTTTTTTTTATTACGATGAACTAAATACTTGTTCGCTACAAACAAAATAACTGAATCTAGTGCTATACTTTAATTTTTGGAATTTTGATTCAAGGGAAAGAAACCATGGAGCTGAAATAACTCACTTAGAACACCTTTTAAAGGATTACGTGGTACGATTGGGTCGAATAAGCCTTTATGGAATAAATACTCAGCCACTTGTGAACCATCGGGTACTGTCTTATTCAATGTTTGTTCAATTACTCTTTTACCCGCAAATGCAATGTACGCATTAGG